AGTTTGATAAGTTTAGTGAATTCTTTTTATATTATATTTTATCTTTTTATATTATATTTTATATTATAGGGATTATATGTAAAAGGGCCAAAACTTATCTTTCTTGAAAAATGGAAGAAAAGGTTCCTTCGTTAGAAGTTAGAACGAGCCTGCTATGAAAAAAGAAAGGGGGCTGGAATCTACACATTGATTCTTTTTATTTTTTTTCGCAATTTTTTTTGAACCGTATGCATCAAAAGGTGCATGTACGGTTCCTAAGGGATACAATTTTATCCTAATCAACCGACTTTATCGAGAAAGATTACTTTTTTTAGGCCAACCGATTGATAGCGATATCTCGAATCAACTTATTGGTCTTATGGTATATCTTAGTATAGAGGATGATACCAAAGATCTGTATTTGTTTATAAACTCTCCTGGTGGATGGGTAATACCCGGGGTAGCTATCTATGATACCATGCAATTTGTGAGACCAAATGTACATACAGTATGCATGGGATTAGCCGCTTCAATGGGGTCCTTTATCCTGGTCGGAGGAGCAATTACCAAACGTCTAGCATTCCCTCACGCTTGGCGCCAATGAGTTTTTTATTTGAGAGAAAAAATAAGACTATGCCTTCGCCATATGAAATAGGAATATTAAGTAATAATAGCATGGCACTTCGAATTCGATATGAGAAAATTCTTTTATTGTTTTTTCAAAACATTAGATTATGTATCGAAAGAGTAGTATGAGATAAAAGGTATTTCAGATTTTATTTATCGGGAGTCCATTTCAGCGTCACAAACTTTTTTGTTTTCACACCGGAAGGCTCTTAACAATATTTATGTTATCAAAGAGTACGAAAATAAAAAAAAAAATTCCTTTTTTTATCGGATCAAAAAGAAACTTTGGGATTGCTGAATCACAGACGAAATAAATATATAAAGCAACGGAACCATCATAGTATTTTTTAATTCCTCCGAAAGAAAGGATGGTAGTTGGAGCATTTACCAATCTGGGTCTGATAGATCCTATATTTTCTCTTTCTTCGATGGAAGGTAAAAATAAATTCCATTATAGAGCCGTATGCAATGCGCAAAAGATGCCTGTACGGTTGTTCAATTCTATCTTTTTTTTCTTGTTATTCTTTATCTCTTCTCTTCACCTCATCATGCGAGATAGAGGAACCGAACCATTTATTATGTTATATCATCAGGGTAATGATCCATCAACCTGGTAGTGCTTTTTATGATACACAAGCGGGAGAAGCTGTCCTGGAAGCAGAAGAACTACTGAAACTGCGCGAAACCCTCACAAGGGTTTATGTACAAAGAACGGGCAAACCCTTATGGGTTGTATCCGACGACATGGAAAGAGATGTTTTTATGTCAGCAACAGAAGCCCAAGCTCATGGAATTGTTGATCTTGTCGCGGTTGAATGAAAATAGCAGAGATTTCACGCAAATCCGCGATTTGGTTGAGATTTTATTTATTTTCTTACCGGGTTTAATAGTATATTAAATAGAAGTATAATTCATAATCAGCCGGTTAGGATCGATCTAAACCAGCCCATTATGTATACGATTCAGCATGCCAACTATTAAACAACTTATTAGAAACACAAGAAAGCCAATCAGAAATGTCACAAAATCCCCCGCCCTTCGGGGATGTCCTCAGCGCCGAGGAACATGTACTAGGGTGTATGTGTGACTCGTTCAGATCGTGGGCTGGGACAAAAGAAAGAAAACCATTTTTCCAGTATCAATGATCAGTACCAGTGAATAGGATAGAATGGACGAACTCCATTTACTATCTAAAAAGAAAAAGATCTATTATATCCCTCTACTGTGTATGAAATTTATGGTTTCCATTGGTGCAAATCCAATCACCTCCGTTTAAGATGAAAAGCAATTCCCCATTGGTAGCAAATGGTTATCCAATAAGCGGGGGAAACCCTATTTATGAAGCAGAAAAATGATGTTCCCACTCTTGCAAGAACGGACTAACAGGGTCAGCCACCTAGCTAACCTTCATAATTAAATACCGTTACTGTATAGGTGGATCTCATTGTGAAAGACCTATTACTGGATAATTCATGGGTAGAGCCAAAGAGCGTGAACTGTACAAGTTACCCCAAAAATGGATTAAATAAAGGAACGGGCTCCGGTGTATAGAGAGGACCTCACCGTTTAAGAAGTAACCATAGAAACGATGGAACCACCATTTCTTTATCCATTTATATTTACTACTTTTTTTATTTACTATGTTTTTGATACTTCGTATCAATAAATTTCTTATTTCGAGGTGAAATGCCTAGAAAAAAGAAAAAAATCGTGGTCAGGAAGGTTATAGTAGCAAAAGCCATTGGAATTTTTATTTTATACATTGGAAGAATCCGTTTTGTTATTAATAGACCAGAAAAAGGGAAAAGAATAACTGAAAGAAAGGAAATCTATTAGTTATTCATCAAAGTTTCATTTATTCAATGACCAGAATTAGACGAGGATATATAGCTCGGAGACATAGAGCAAAAATTCGTTTATTTGCATCAAGCTTTGGGGGGGCTGCTTCAAGACTTACTCGAACTATTACTCAACAGAAAATAAGAGCTTTGGTTTCGGCTCATCGGGATAGAGATAGGCAAAAGAGAGATTTTCGTCGTTTGTGGATCACTCGGATAAATGCAGTAATTCGCGATATTAGGGTATCCTATAGTTATAGTAGATTAATACACGATCTGTACAAGAGGCAATTGCTTCTTAATCGTAAAATACTTGCACAAATAGCTATATCAAATCGGAATTGTCTTTATATGATTTCTAATGAGATTTTAAAATAAAGGGGATTGGAAGGAATCCACCGGAATAATTTAAATAGAGTTCCCCGGAGAATGAACTCCGGGAAGGTAGAGTAGAAATTAGTATGATAAAATATAATAATATGATAAAGTCGTCAAAATGAGCGAACTCGTTCAAAAAAAAAAGGATTTCTTCTTTTTCCCTGATTCTTTTTTTTTTTTCTTACGACACGACAATCAAATCTGGATTCGCGGATTTTTCGAACAAAACATCAATTTGCGTTTGAGTTCGGATTGGAATTTTGATTCAATTGAAGAGTAAGCCTATTTATTTCTGGTTCTAAGACCAGTAGTTCTAGAGGTCGACTCGGTTCTTTCAAATTGTTTTTCGTTATTAAGAAAAGGTAACGAAGATAAAATACGAGCTTGTTTTATAGCAATAGTAATTAATCGTTGTTGTTTCAAGGTCAATCTATTCACTCGTCTAGATAATATTTTTCCTTGTTCACTAATAAATCGACTAATTAAACTCATGTTTCTATAATCAATTAGATCCCCCGGTTGGATCGGAGGCAAACGCCTACGAAAAGATCGTTTGGATTTAAGAAAAGGTCGCTTGGATTTATCCATGGTTTGTTTATTCCTTATCCCGAAAATCCTATTTCGGTCGGATCAAAAATGAATTAGAATTAATAAATAGGATTTGGTTTGTTTATATATAGGTTTGTTTATATTTAAATATATGTTGTATTTATATATAATATGTCATTTTTCCTGTTCCTTGGAAGGGTGACACACAGGCGCTCGGTTCGATCTATTTCTTTATCTCCCCATGAATCGTATGTTTATAACAATAGGAACAGAATTTTCTCAATTCCAATCGACTAGGCGTATTGTGTCGATTCTTTTGAGTAATATATCTGGAAATGCCCGTTGATTCTTTATTAACACCATTTCGGACACAACTGGTACATTCCAAAATAACCATTACTCGGACATCTTTACTCTTGGCCATGAACCTCCTTGGGGTTTTTGATTCACTCAACTCTTCTATTTTTTCGATCCGAAGCGAAGAAGAAAGGAACGAAAAAAATAGAAGTTGCTAACTCGAAACCAATTATGAAAGATTTCCTTGCAATCAATAGAGTAATAGTAAATAATAAGTAATACAATGATTTCTAACTATATTTCTAATTGCAGTACAGTATTTTATTTAAGTATCTTGTATGATACTGTTGCCCTAGACCCACATTTCTTCTCACTCTATTATTAATTTTATTTGAGCCTGAACCCGAGTTTCACTGAGGTTTTTATTCTTTCTCTTTACTTCCTTATTCTAATTCTAAAAAGAGAAAAGAGGGAGAGAGGAATTAGTCACAGATATTTGATTGTATCTCTAATCTTCTTCAACCCTTCCCATGTCAATAACTAGAATGAAAAAAAAGGGAATGTCAACGCATCCGGGAATAAACGATTGATCTCTATTAATAAACCTGCTAAAGACCCGAACCATAGAGTACTTAGTACCGGTGCCGCGGAGAGATATGTTTTTAGATCTCGCATTGAAAATCCTCCTTCTTTATTGTAATACATAATGGTAATAGATATATGATCAGATGCATATGTAGTTAAGGACCACTTTTATTTGTACGCCGAATCCCTAATTCAAATTGAAATGTACAATGATTCGGTAGATAATATTTTTTTTTTCCTTTTATTAAAAGAGAAACGTCCCTTTCTTCCTGAGCATTCCCGAAAAATATTCATTTTTTTACGGTTCATATGTATGTATATAAGTCTTTTATTATTATTATATGTTATATGATATGCGACCAAAAAGAATAAATGGCAAGCTAAATTGTGTATATTAATGGAAGAAATAACGATATGGAAAACAAGACAGGTATTCTATACATTCTATACAATGACACTGTAGACCAATTGAAAGGGATGTAGCGCAGCTTGGTAGCGCGTTTGTTTTGGGTACAAAATGTCACGGGTTCAAATCCTGTCATCCCTACCTATTATTACTTCTCCTCTGAGCAGTAAGGAGGAATCAATTGAGATCGATTAAATTAGACATGGAAAATCTATCATTTTATGATACTATATATGATAGTATATGCATGCAAACTATATTGGGTTACAAAAAGAATCACAGTCTTTTCTCTATTGTGATAAGAAAGCGCTCTTAGTTCAGTTCGGTAGAACGTGGGTCTC